TTGATAAATGCATTGCTTGTGAAGTATGTGTTCGTGTATGTCCTATAGATCTACCGGTTGTTGATTGGAAATTGGAAACTGATATTCGAAAGAAACGATTACTTAATTACAGTATTGATTTTGGAATCTGTATATTTTGTGGTAATTGCGTTGAGTATTGTCCAACAAATTGTTTATCAATGACTGAAGAATATGAACTTTCTACTTATGATCGTCACGAATTGAATTATAATCAAATTGCTTTAGGTCGGTTACCGGTGTCAATAATTGAGGATTACACAATTCGAACAATTTCTTTGAATTCACCTCAAATAAAAAATGTATAAAAACCTTGATTCAAAAAACATTTACAAATTCAAAATTCAAATAGCTTTTGTTTTGGATCTAAAGGAATGAGGTTTTTGCTTGATCAAACATTGAAAGAACGGTTGGTTAGCGAAAATCGTGGTTTCATTTTATTTTGATTGAAAATCGATTTCTATTCGAATAATGATTTCCAAATATATAGTTTCAACCTCTGCTTTCGAGAATAAGAGTAGCCCAATAATTGTATCTACATCAATCCACATCACTCCCATTCAAATTTCATTCAATTTAGAATTAACCTATTTTTTAGGATAACTTCTTTTTTCCTGGTCAGGTCAACAAAGACATGAAATATTTCGATTTATTTTTTCTATAAAATCAAATGGATTTACCTGGACCAATACATGATTTTCTTTTAGTCTTTCTGGGATCGGGTCTTATATTAGGAAGTCTCGCAGTAGTATTACTTCCGAATCCAATTTTTTCGGCCTTTTCATTGGGATTGGTTCTTTTTTGTATATCCTTATTCTATATTCTATCGAATTCGTATTTTGTAGCTGCTGCACAGCTCCTTATTTATGTAGGAGCTATAAATGTTTTAATCATTTTTGCTGTGATGTTCATGAATGGTTCAGAATATTCCAAAGATGAAAATCTTTGGACCGTTGGGGATGGAGTTACTTCAATGGTTTGTACAAGTCTTTTTATTTCACTAATTACTACTATTCCAGATACGTCCTGGTATGGGATCATTTGGACGACAAAATCCAATCAGATTCTAGAGAAAGATTTGATAAGTAATAGCCAACAAATTGGAATTCATTTATCAACAGAGTTTTTTCTTCCATTTGAACTCATTTCAATAATTCTTTTAGTCGCTTTAATAGGTGCAATTGCTATAGCTCGTCAATAATAAATCTTTAAAATGAGTCATTCAAATCGAATCGACGGCAAAGGAATGTTATAATCCTTAAATTGGAATTCCTGTCTAAAATCTAAAATAGAATAGAAAGACTTTAGTTTTATATCGATCTATTTCCAATCTATATCCTTTGTTTTGTTCCATACTTGTTAGAATCGAATCGATTGAATTATTGTTCAGATTGAAATGAATCAAGATTGATAAGGAGTTGATTAATGATGCTCGAACATATACTTGTTTTGAGTGCCTATTTACTTTCTATTGGTATCTATGGATTGATCACAAGTCGAAATATGGTTAGAGCCCTTATGTGTCTTGAACTTATATTAAATTCAGTTAATATCAATTTTGTAACATTTTCTGATATTTTTGATAATCGTCAATTAAGAGGAGACATTTTCTCAATTTTTGTTATAGCTATTGCAGCCGCTGAAGCAGCTATTGGACCAGCTATTGTTTCATCAATTTATCGTAACAGAAAATCAACTCGTATTAACCAATCCAATTTGTTGAATAAATAGTATTAATCATCTAAATGGAAATTTGAATATTCATAAATTAATTCAAATTAACAGATTTGATACGCGTAAGGGATGATCGTGATTGCAAAAACATAAGAAATCAAAGTATTTTGGCCCTGGCTCATAAACCAATTCGGAAGTAGATTAATTCTGATCACTCATTGATTCGTCTGGTATCTAAATATAGGATTCATTTATAAGTTAGTTTACTAGACCGAAAATTTATGACGTTCAAAAATTATAGATCCAATGTCACATTCAGTAAAGATTTATGATACATGTATAGGATGTACTCAATGTGTTCGAGCGTGCCCCACCGATGTATTAGAAATGATACCCTGGGACGGATGTAAAGCTAAACAAATCGCTTCTGCTCCAAGGACCGAGGACTGTGTTGGTTGTAAGAGATGTGAATCTGCCTGTCCAACGGATTTCTTGAGTGTTCGAGTTTATTTATGGCATGAAACAACTCGTAGTATGGGTCTAGCTTATTGATACGTTCCATAAAACTCTACTTGAATCCATTTTATTTTTTTTTATCGACAAAACTCGTGCTCAAAATAAAATGAAAATATTTTGAGCACGGATTTTTCTGGCCCAAGTGTATCTTGTCTTTACCACGAATCATTTTCCTTGGTTAACAATAATTGTAGTTTTGCCAATATTTGCGGGTTCCTTAATTTTCTTTTTTCCACATAGAGGAAATAGAGTAATCCGTTGGTATACTATATGTATATGCATCTTAGAACTT